AATAATGGATTTAGGGGCGAAGATCCCAACTATAATTCTTACATGTCTTACATGTATGATACTCAATATAGTTGGAATAATCACATTAATAGTTGCATTGATAATTATCTTCAGTCTCAAATCTGTATAGATACTTCCATTATAAGTGGTAGTGAGAATTACGGTGATAGTTACATTTATAGGGCCATTTGTAGTGGTGAAAGTCGAAATAGTAGTGAAAACGAGGGTTCCAGTAGACGAACTCGCACAAAGGGCAGTGATTTAACTATAAGAGAAAGTTCTAATGATCTCGAGGTAACTCAAAAATACAGACATTTGTGGGTTCAATGCGAAAATTGTTATGGATTAAATTATAAGAAATTTTTGAAATCAAAAATGAATATTTGTGAACAATGTGGATATCATTTGAAAATGAGTAGTTCGGATAGAATTGAACTTTTGATCGATCCGGGTACTTGGGATCCTATGGATGAAGACATGGTCTCTCTGGATCCCATTGAATTTCATTCGGAGGAGGAGCCTTATAAAGATCGTATTGATTCTTATCAAAGAAAGACAGGATTAACCGAGGCTGTTCAAACAGGCATAGGCCAACTAAACGGCATTCCCGTAGCAATTGGGGTTATGGATTTTCAGTTTATGGGGGGTAGTATGGGATCCGTAGTCGGAGAGAAAATCACCCGTTTGATTGAACACGCTGCCAATCAAATTTTACCTCTTATTATAGTGTGTGCTTCTGGGGGGGCGCGCATGCAGGAAGGAAGTTTGAGCTTGATGCAAATGGCTAAAATATCGTCTGCTTTATATGATTATCAATTAAATAAAAAATTATTTTATGTATCAATCCTTACATCTCCGACAACTGGTGGAGTGACAGCTAGTTTTGGTATGTTGGGGGATATCATTATTGCCGAACCCAATGCCTACATTGCATTTGCAGGTAAAAGAGTAATTGAACAAACATTGAATAAAACAGTACCCGAAGGTTCACAAGCAGCTGAATACTTATTCCAGAAGGGTTTATTCGACCTAATTGTACCACGTAATCTTTTAAAAAGCGTTCTGAGTGAGTTATTTAAGCTCCACGCCTTTTTTCCTTTGAATCAAAAGTCAAGCAAAATCAAGTAGAGCACTAAGTTCAATTATTTTATTTATGTTTGTAGCAAAAAAGTAGTTAGTTTATCGGAATCAAAGTAAATAAGATAATAATGGCCTTTTCTGTGGTGATAGAAGATTAAATTGTAAAAAGAATCAAAACTAAAGTTGAGGATAACTCTTTTTTTGACCTATATTCCTGATTACGAATCAAGAAGCCTTTATCACCATCACCAAGAGTGAGTTCTTCCTTTCGTGAAATTAGGAAAATAAAACGAATTTCTTCTTGTCTTAGGTATATAATTTGAAATTTAAATATAGATAATAGAGTTTTGTATCTTTCTCTATCTCCCGAAAAACCATTTTATCTAAAAATTCATGTTGGGTCGGATTCGACCGAATCTTTCGATAATCTGTAAAAAACTCTTTATCTATTTTTAGAAAATTAGAAGACAAGAACAAAAGACAAAGAAATGAAGAAAAATAATAAAGTTTATTATCATACATATCTTTCTCATGTAGGAGATGAATAAGTCCATTTATTTAGTTCTACAGTTCTACATTCTTTGCACTTATTCTTATTATACGTACTCAGTCAGATTTAGATATATAGATACTTAGATCTATACTAAGAATTTGAAATTCTTCAAATTCTATTAATAATAAATATTAGCTAATTAGAATTCAAATTCTTAATTTAATTATAATTATTACAAGATATCTTTATTTATATAATAACATAATAACAGATACAAATAGTAAATCGAGGTACCCCTTCTATGACAAATTTGAACCTTCCATCTATTTTTGTGCCGTTAGTAGGCCTAGTCTTTCCGGCAATTGCAATGGCTTCTTTATTTCTTCATGTTCAAAAAAACAAGATTGTTTAGATCCGCTGGGACCCAATCGCATCCATTTTTTTTTTTGAAAACGGGGACTTGTATCATAACACGGATATCTATTTATTGGAATATAGTATAACATGTGATTTCCACCGAACATAAAGGAAAAAACTCTTATGCCCGCAGAAACATGATATATGGATATATCAATTCTAGCAATTTTCAAATAGATCAGGATCTCTGGATGGCTGAAATGTAGTCGGTGAATCTCTATGTATATCGATATGTATAGTGGGATCGTATTAAATAAAGAGTATGGTATTATTTTAGATTTAACCAATTTGATGAATTACTCCTAAAGGTTGACATCAAACTAGTGCTAGTTCACCTCAAACTAGTGCTAGTTGATGAGAGTTACTTCGGAAACAAAAAAGTAAAGTCAAATTTCTCTGGGGTATTATCTCAATTCCAATAAAATGCAATCGGGTAAAGTATGACTTGGCGATCAGAACATATATGGATAGAACTTATAACGGGGTCTCGAAAAATAAGTAATTTCTGCT